ATCGGGTCCGGGTAGAGACCAAAGGTCTTGGGCGACCGATCCGGCAGAACAACTCAAAAGATAAAGAAGTATCGTTAATTTCTTCATGCTCGTTCCAAGTTCGAAGTACCATTTGTACAAATAAGAATCCCTTTCGTTACATGATTTCTTCTTCATATAGATAGATATAGGATCTATGGGGCAATTACTTAGAAGTACATTTTGTGCAACAGCCCTTCCTATCTGATAGAAAAGGATCTCATGATCCTGAACCGATCTTACCTGGGATCGCAAATCCCAAGTTTGTCTATGAAGAGCGGATCTAATTGTATTAGTGTCTATAATTGATTTCTTCTGTGTAATACTAATCGCTAAGGCCTCATTGGTAAGTGCTACAAGATCTCGTGCATTGGAACCCACGGTTATGGACCCGAATTCATTAGTATGGAACATTTTCTTTTCCAAGTGAAATCCCTTAGTATATGAAAGATTGAAAAAGTGCTTTCGTTGTTGTGGAATAAGAAGCCTTCGTATCTTAATGCATGTATTTAATTTATTCGGAACTATTAGAGCGGGATCCACTTTTTGGGGAATATGAGTCGAAGCAATAACAAGAATATTTCTAGTGGAACATCTTTCACAATCCCTGGATAGATAGTTCACTAATAGACCGAGGGATAAGTAATTCGACTCATTCACATCCAGATCATGAATGTTTGGAATCCATATTATGCAAGGAGACATTGCTTTTGCTAATTCGAATTGAAGGGTGATAGAAAATCGGTCTATTTCCGGCATCATATCCATATTTAGCGCATTCATCAGAGTTAGCAGCTCCGTATCGAGGTCAAGATCGATATCGTCACTAGCATCAATCTCGTCACTATCATCAATATTGTCACTATCATCAATATCGATATCATCAATAAGAAAACCTTTAGGCTTGTTATCCAGGAACTTGTTCAGAAATACCAAAGGAACATAGGAGTTTGTCGCTAGGTATTTGACCAAATAGGAGCGTCCAGTTCCTATAGAACCTATCACTAAAATACCCCTAGAGGGGGATAGGGCTAAGCGGAGCGAAAAGGGTTTTTCATGAGACGGGAAATGAAAACTATTAGCCCCACACGGGGTTTGTGAATAAGTGATTGTCTGATAATGAGCAAGGAATATCCGTCTTTCTGCTAAACAGGATGTATTGAACTCATAATTCATTAGACACTTTTTATGAATGTCAACTAAATATCGTAAGTAAATTGCTCCCGGGTGTTCAATCATTTGATAACCAGAGTCGTTCTTTGATAAATGATCACTAGATAAATAATCACTATGAGTCAGACTCAATAGAATTTGATCAATCCCTTTTTCTGTCGTTAAGGTGGAGAACTGAACCAAAAATTCTCTTTCTTCATCATCAATCGAATCACTGTTCGCAACCCAGGATTCCATTTTATCATCAATCCAATCACTGTTCACGTTTTTTCTTTTTCTTATCAATGAATAGATCTCTTTACTTGTATGACTTAGATGTCTCGTATTTCTTGAAAAAGTGATTCGATTGGTGGGATTTGGTATGATACTTATGAGATCGATGAGATTGATATTCAAATATTTCTTCTTAGAACGGATTGATTTGACCCCATAAGTGGGATCACCGCCCAATAGCATGTTGCCGCCAGAAACAGAACCCCGGATTTCTTCTAGAGAATCTCCTAATTGTTCCAGAGCAACTAGAAAGAGATTCTTTAACCAGAAAGAATTCAGTTCAGATGTAGGATACCTATCCAGAAGTTTTCGCAACTCAATCATGTATGGTGGAATCATCAAAGATTTGACCTTTTCGAACTCTGTCTGTAACTCACTAGAGGCTCGGGAAACAAAGAGAAGATGTGTATGAACGAGATATCCAACAACAAGAAGAAGGAAAAGGATTGAATAGAGGAACTCATGAACATTTGGCAATCTCAGATGTGTCGATATCAATGGTGACTCATTATTTCGATGAATCATTTCTTCGAACATAAGAAAATTATGTAAACACTTTCTCGAAATTTCGCTTATCAGATTCCATTGTGGAAGACACCCTTTTTTCTGAAGAATTCGCCATGATATATCTGATCCATACATAATATCATGAAAAATGGATACAAATTTTTGACTGTTACTTAGTATCGACAATAGGTCTGAAAAAGTATCTAAAAATACAAAATTTAGATATTTGTACCCTGCCGAAGTAAGGAACCATGGCATATATGTTTGGAATAGATTCCATTTTGAGAGAGTTGAAAAAGCACTATCTCGTTGAAAGGTTCTATACATCTGCCCTTTCTCAACGCATTTCTTTAGACAAAGACTCCGTTTTTTCCTATTTTCGGATGGTAAATCTTTCTCAGAACATGGAGTGTGAATCAAACTCATGTTTGAATTGAAATTGAGATACTGATGCAAGTTCTTCCCTTCTGAATCAGATAGATTCAGATCTGAAAGAGGTTGACAATAAGTTCTTTCAAAATGGACTATT